AGTAGCAGTCAAAAATTTGTATCCATTTTTCATGATATTATGTATGGATCAGATATATCATGGCCAATTCCTCAGAAGATTCTTCCACAATGGACTCTGATAAGTGAGATTTCGAATAAGTGTTTACAGAATCTTCTTCTGTCCGAAGAAATGATTCCTCGAAATAATGAGTCACCCGTTCCATTGATATGGGCACATCTGAGATCAAGAAATACTCGGGAGTTCTTCTATTCAATCCTTTTCCTTCTTCTTGTTGCTGGATATCTCATTCGTATCCATCTTCTCTTTGTTTCCCGAGCCTCTAGTGAGTTACAGACAGAGTTAGAAAAGCTCAAATCTTTGATGATTCCATCATACATGATTGAGTTGCGAAAACTTCTGGATAGGTATCCTACATCTGAACTGAATTCTTTCTGGTTAAAGAATCTCTTTCTAGTTGCTCTGGAACAATTAGGAGATTCTCTGGAAGAAATACGGGGTTCTGCTTCTGGTGGCAACATGCTATTGGGTGGTGGTCCCGCTTATGGGGTCAAATCAATACGTTCTAAGAAGAAATATTTGAATATCAATCTCATCGATCTCATAAGTATCATACCAAATCCCATCAATCGAATCACTTTTTCGAGAAATACGAGACATCTAAGTCGTACAAGTAAAGAGATCTATTCATTGATAAGAAAAAGAAAAAACGTGAACGGTGATTGGATTGATGATAAAATCGAATCCTGGGTCGCGAACAGTGATTCGATTGATGATGAAGAAAGAGAATTCTTGGTTCAGTTCTCCACCTTAATGACAGAAAAAAGGATTGATCAAATTCTATTGAGTCTGACTCATAGTGATCCTTTATCAAAGAATGACTCTGGTTATCAAATGATTGAACAACCGGGATCAATTTACTTACGATACTTAGTTGACATTCAGAAAAAGTATCTAATGAATTATGAGTTCAATAGATCCTGTTTAGCAGAAAGACGGATATTCCTTGCTCATTATCAGACAATCACTTATTCACAAACCTCGTGTGGGGCTAATAGTTTTCATTTTCCATCTCATGGAAAACCCTTTTCGCTCCGCTTAGCCCTATCCCCTTCTAGGGGTATTTTAGTGATAGGTTCTATAGGAACTGGACGATCCTGTTTGGTCAAATACCTAGCGACAAACTCCTATGTTCCTTTCATTACGGTATTTCCGAACAAGTTCCTGGATGACAAGCCTGAAGGTTATCTTATTGATGATATCGATATTGATGATAGTGACGATATCCATATTGATAATAGTGACGATATTGATGATGACCTTGATACGAAGCTGCTAACTATGACGAATGTGCTAACTATGTATATGACGCCGAAAATAATAGACCGATTTGATATCACCCTTCAATTCGAATTAGCAAAAGCAATGTCTCCTTGCATAATATGGATTCCAAACATTCATGATCTGTATGTGAATGAGTCGAATTACTTATCCCTCGGTCTATTAGAGAACTCTCTCTCCAGGGATTGTGAAAGATGTTCCACTAGAAATATTCTTGTTATTGCTTCGACTCATATTCCCCAAAAAGTGGATCCCGCTCTAATAGCTCCGAATAAATTAAATACATGCATTAAGATACGAAGGCTTCTTATTCCACAACAACGAAAGCACTTTTTCATTCTTTCATATACTAGGGGATTTCACTTGGAAAAGAAAATGTTCCATACTAACGGATTCGGGTCCATAACCATGGGTTCCAATGCACGAGATCTTGTAGCACTTATCAATGAGGCCCTATCAATTAGTATTACACAGAAGAAATCAATTATAGAAACTAATACAATTAGATCGGCTCTTCATAGACAAACTTGGGATTTGCGATCCCAGGTAAGATCGGTTCAGGATCATGGGATCCTTTTCTATCAGATAGGAAGGGCTGTTGCACAAAATGTACTTCTAAGTAATTGCCCCATAGATCCTATATCTATCTATATGAAGAAGAAATCATGTAAGGAAGGAGATTCTTATTTGTACAAATGGTACTTCGAACTTGGAACGAGCATGAAGAAATTAACGATACTTCTTTATCTTTTGAGTTGTTCTGCCGGATCGGTCGCTCAAGATCTTTGGTCTTCACCCGGATCCGGTGAAAAAAATTGGATCACTTCTTATGGATTTGTTGAGAATGATTCTGATCTAGTTCATGGCCTATTAGAAGTAGAAGGCGCTCTGGCGGGATCCTCACGGACAGAAAAAGATTGCAGTCAGTTTGATAATAATCGAGTGACATTACTTCTTCGGTCCGAACCAAGGAATCCGTTAGATATGATGCAAAATGGATCTTTTTCTATCGTTGATCAGAGATTTTTCTATGAAAAATACGAATCGGAGTTTGAAGAAGGGGAAGGGGCCCTCGACCCGCAACAGATAGAGGAGGATTTATTCAATCACATAGTTTGGGCTCCTAGAATATGGCGCCCTTGTGGCAATCTATTTGATTGTATCGAAAGGCCCGCGGAAT